CTAGCCAACCTTCCTTGCAAAAGATTTTTGTCTTTTCTTAACATCAAGTAGTTAATACTAAATCGATACTTAAAGGGTAGCTCCAACAATTTCTTTGTTCCAAACGCCTCTTAATTTCTGGGAATTAGTCACCTCAACAGTCTTTGATGGTTGTACGGGTATCCAAAATGCGAACGAGATGGATGTTTGTTGTCCTAACCATTCTTTTGAATCCTGATCCTGGTAAGGAAAAGGGGGATTTTGAATTTATATAACAAAGTTTTCGTATTTGTTGATTCCTAGGCGTAGTGATTTTTCCCCTATGCCTGCCACCAACTAGTACTAGTGGGGTAAGGTTCACCCGCAACACAGAACTCATAGGTGTCACCTTTCGCTCAATACTCAAATAAAAACTTGGAGCATTCAAGGCTGCATTAATCGCGGATACACGATAGAAGGAATTGGTTTATTTATAAACTTCACCCTCAACAAGCGTAGATTTCTGTCAAGAATCTTTTCTATTTCTATCCTGAATTTTGATCTTATTTTTCTTCTATAAGAACTTAGATGAACAAATAAAAAATCAATCAAATCGCACCATCTCTATAATAAGTAAATGCCTCTTTTTCTCCTGAAGTTGTCGGAATTATTCGTAATAAGATATTGGCTACAATTGAAAAGGTCCTATCAAAAAAATTTCCATTTATCCGAGATCTAGCCATAGTTAGTAATCCATTTTCTAATTCTTTGAACCACCTATTGTGAGAAAAGAATCCCACAAAAAAGGAATTATACAGTACAAAATAACATAAAAAAGACTGATTGATCCAACAAGAATATCAACTATTCAAATTGAATTGAAATTCATAAAATGATTTTAGGATAATTATAATTGGAGAAATTTTGATTGAATTTTATTCAAATAAAATATGGATACAAAAAAAGTAAAAGAATAGAGAATAATCATTATATTGATTAAAACTTTTCTATTTTTTATTTTCGAGTTAGAATGGATGATACATCATATCTATTCAAGAATGGAATATGAATGGCTCGCTATTCACTTGGTTTCGAAGTAATAATCATTATGTAGGATTTAGGAGAGATGGCCGAGTGGTTCAAGGCGTAGCATTGGAAATGCTATGTAGGCTTTTGTTTACCGAGGGTTCGAATCCCTCTCTTTCCGTACTTTATTTGTGAATTCACTAGTGTGATTGGACACAATGTATGCAATTGAAATGGATATACTACCAATTAGATTCGATTTTATATAGATTCTCAATATCTAATTGCTAGGGTATGGTATGAAATGGGCATATCCTATAGATTATATAAGGAACGAAAATTTATCTACCAATTTATGCTATATCAATGAGAAAAAAATCTCCGGGTCAAACCTATTCTTTTTGATGCTTTTACTCCCTTTACTTAATTAGATTACTTATATATTACTTAGAAAAAAAAAGGGGGCTAAATTCTTTCCTGAATCTTTTTTTTGTTATTTTAATTAGGTTTAAGTCTGACGAGAATAATATTCTACAACCAGCAATTCATTTATTCTTAAACCGACCCACTTACTATCTATTATTTGATTGACTAATCCTTGATATTGGAATGGCTGAAGAGTCAAATGTTTTGCTAATCCCTGGGTAGGCGAATCAAGATAATTTTGGACCAGAGTTCTAGATTTTTGGTCATCACGCACTGTAATAATATCTCGGGGTTTGCAGCGATAACTTGGTATATTGACTATATGATCATTCACTAAAATATGTCTATGGTTAACGAATTGGCGAGCTTGAGGTATAGTCGAAGCCATACCTAATCGAAACAGGATATTATCCAAACGCATTTCAATTAATTGTAGTAAAACCTGACCTGTGGATCCCTTGGCTTTTCTGGCGATACGTACATATTTCAGTAATTGTCGTTCTGTAAGACCATAATGAAAACGCAATTTTTGTTTTTCTTCTAAACGAATACGATATTGAGATTTTTTACCAGAGCGCGATTGATTTCTAGTATTGGTTCTGGCTTTAGGCCTTTTATTAGTAAGTCCCGGTAAAGCCCCCAGACGGCGTATTTTTTTGAAACGAGGCCCTCGGTAACGCGACATAAATACTCCTTATTTTATAAAAATTTCATTCATAAACCATAAATTCAAACTGAACTAAAGAATAAATAATATATATAAAGAATATATATATATATATGATATGATGATCAATAAAACGAAATTGACTGAAGTATTGAACTACAACAAAGAATGAAATTCATTTTCTCAATATCTGGGAACCTCATCTTATTTAGATAAATAGAAATCTAAAAGAAAATATGGGTGGTTGGTTTTTTTTTTTAATTTTTCAGTTGTAAAAAGGCATTATAAATCTCAATCATGTAAAAAGTAAAACAAATAGAGAAAGGCCGACTATCGGATTCGAACCGATGACCATCGCATTACAAATGCGATGCTCTAACCTCTGAGCTAAGCAGGCTTATATGATATACATTTGACTTATACTTATTATAACTTATAACTTATATAGCAATTCATTTAAATTGCTCGGATATTCATCATTCATTGTTTATTCTTAATCAATATAAAAAAGAATATCGAATGAAAACAATGAATATTCAATGTTATCACATATTTTACATATTTTTAAAAGTTAAAAGAAAAATTTTCTTTAAATTTAAAATATAGAATTAAAATATAGAATATAAATTCAATTATAAAATAAAAAGGAATGTGATAAATTCATGAGTGGTTCATTATAGTTATGTTATAACTATGATTGGATTCATTAATCCATTTACATTATAACGACTTTGATGAATTTTATAGAATAGAGTCTCGAAAAAGTCAAAGCAAAAGTCAAAATAAGAAAGAGAACAATACAATCTAGATCTTAATGAGAAACTCATTTGTTTTCATTTTTTTGATTCAGAAAAATGGAAACTCCCATAGGAAAAACAAAGAATCGATCCTTCAAGTATTCAAAATTTTATGAGAAAAATGAAAGTAAAATAGGGATGATAATATTCAAGTGGTATATAAGCTACCTATATTGAATTGTGTATACAGAAATGATACAATCATTTGTGATCCTCAATTTTAATAAGGCGAAAGGTCTCTGATTATAGATAAAATCAAATAGACAAAAACAAAAAGATAAAAAAAAAATAGGAGGAAATAATTTTCAATGAATTCAATAAAAATCTGAATAACGGAAACAATAAAACTGCATTATCACATAATGTGATCATTTCAAAATAAAATAAGGGGGATATGGCGAAATCGGTAGACGCTACGGACTTAATTGAATTGAGCCTTGGTATGGAAACCTACTAAGTGATCACTTTCAAATTCAGAGAAACCCTGGAATTAGAAATGGGCAATCCTGAGCCAAATCCTGTTTTCCAATAAAAACAAATTAAGAGTTCATCAATAAAAAATAGAATTCAAAAAGGATAGGTGCAGAGACTCAATGGAAGCTGTTCTCAAAAATGGAGTTGACTGCATTTACTGTAGTCAAGGAATCCTTACATCGAGACTTCAGAAAAGATGAAGGAAAACCCTGTATACATAATAAAAATTATGGAAATAATATATCCAATTATGAATTTAAATCTATTTTTTTTTTTTCAATTTTATATTTTTCAAAATATGAAAAGAATTTTTGAAATCAATTGAAAATTCAAGAAATAATAAAATAGTATTTGATCCAATTATTGACTCCAAAGTCTGATTTATCTTTTGAAAAAATTGATGAATCCGATGAGAATAAAGATAGAGTCCCATTCGATAATGTCAATATTGACAACAATGAAATTTATATTGAGAGGAAAATCCGTTGATTTTATAAATCGTGAGGGTTCAAGTCCCTCTATCCCCAACCCCAAAAAATCCTAGTTTAGACTCCCTGCATGATGTATCTTACTTCTCGTTTCATTATCAATTCATAATTGATTATGTTTCTCATTCATTCTACTCTTTCAGAAACGGATCTGAGCAGAAATATTTTCTAAAGTCTTTTGATACGTACATTTGATACGTACAAAAAAACATTTTTTCGTACGGGATTCCCATTTTCGTAATTCACATTGTTATCTTTATTTAATTGACTTTTGAATTGACATAGAACTAAGCCATCCAGTAAAATGAAGATAATACATTGATAATGGTCGGGATAGCTCAGTTGGTAGAGCAGAGGACTGAAAATCCTCGTGTCACCAGTTCAAATCTGGTTCCTGGCACACGATTCAGTATTGATTCGAAAAATTCAAAAATGAATTTAGATGGATCGACATACATATTTCTATTCATTTTTAATTCAGATTATCGATCTTAATAAATACTTGTTGATCTCGCTTAGCTATCTCGATTCCAGAGATCTATTCCATTTGAATTGAATTTGAAAGATTATCTAAAAAAAAAAAAAAAGAAAATGAAACTCTGTTTTCTATTTTTTTTTTTTTAACCGTATTTTCTGAAAGGTAATACTTCATACATATTTGAAGGGTTCAATAAATCGGTAGTTGATTGAAAAATCCAAACTAAACTCAAAGAGAATCTCTAGAGTAGTGCAATGGAAACATAGTAATATTCATCTTTGTACTTTTTTCAACTTTTTTCATATTGACTATTCTTAGAGTTTCTATTTCTTATTCTATTTGTATGATTTTGAGAATATTCTTTTTTAGAATTCTAGAACTAGATCCCATTGAAGGGAGATGCGCGGTACAAGGTTGATGATGAAACCATCATCTTGTTGGTTTGGCTCATACAAAAAGTATCTTCAAATTTTGAGAATCTCAATGAAACCCATATTGATTTTTGTTTTATTCATAATAAGAATGAAAATGAAATTTCTTCCTATGTTTTATCTAATAAATCAAAAAAAAAAATCGAATCGATTTTTTTGATTCAAGAATCGACCTATCTTATCTATAGGATACAAATATTTTTTGAATATTCTTAGTTATAGAATTCAAAAATAATTTTCTCTTGATAATTATTC